AGGAATTGCTCTATCTCTAAACTTCACCTTCACCAAGCGTAGGTTTATTTCACTAATTTATTTTTTTCTATTCCTAACTACGTTCTTTTTCTCGTAAAACTGAGGGGTAAAAAAAAACAATAAAAAATCAAATCGCACCATCTCTGTAATAGGTAAATGCCTTTTTTTCTCCTGAAGTTGTCGGAATTATTCGTAATAAAATATTGGCTACAATTGAAGAGGTCTTATCAATAAAATTTCCATTTATTCGAGATCTAGGCATAATTAGCAATTCATTCTATAATTCTTCTCATCCCCTTTCGGGGAAAACGATCCCACAAAAAAAGGAATTGTACAGTACAAAATAACATAAAAACAGACTTATTGGAAAAAATGTGGTCTTTTGGACAAAAATGAAATGAAATAGTTGAATCAGATTCTATTTCATTCCAATTTCGTAGTATACCAGTATACCGATGACTATTACTATTTCATCTAAGTTGAATAACCAAGTTTTCTATGGATTTTTAGAACTCGAGAATTTTTGATTTGGTTATGATCCAAAAAGAATAGAATAATCATTCAATCAAATTCAAATAAAGTAACCATCCTTTTTGTTTGCATAAAGTATATGTGCCACACCATACAATTGAAAGAGTTGAAATAAAAAGATTCATCGGACGATTCATGAATTACATGGGTTAGCTGATGAAAGAAGTTGTTGTTGATAAATATGAAATTGAAAAAGAAATTTCTTCTTATGGAACCATCGCATCGGGCAGTCATACATGTACTACAATTAAGATGAAGGACTCGCTATTCATTCGGGTTTTGGTCAAGAATAACATTCTGTAGGAGAGATGGCCGAGTGGTTCAAGGCGTAGCATTGGAACTGCTATGTAGACTTTTGTTTACCGAGGGTTCGAATCCCTCTCTTTCCGTTTCTTTTCATTCATCAACGTTACCTACTACAATGTATCAAAGAAAATAAGAATTGATATCATTATTCTAACGCCTTATTTAATAGACATTATCTATCCCTAATTAATACCTGCGAAAATACAAATAGAAATGATATTGAAAAGAAGAAAAAAATCAAAAGAATCCTATTGCCGATCCTTTTTTGATACGTGAATGAGACAGGGCACGAGGTACTCTATTTACTTCAGCGAAAGGAGTCAAAATTGGTATGAACCTTGCTTTTTTATTTTCGTTAGAATCAAGTCTGACGGGAATAATATTCTACGACCAACAACTCATTTATTTTTAGACCGATCCATTTACTATCTATTATTTGATTTACAAATCCTTTATATTGTAAGGAGTCAATAGTCAAATGGTTTGGCAATTCCCCGCGGGGGGATGAAACAAGATAATTTTGAATCAGAGCTTTCGATCTTTCTTTATCCTTCGTAGTAATAATATCTCGGGGTTTGCAACGATAACTTGGTATATCCACTATACGACCATTAACTAAAATGTGTCTATGGTTAACTAATTGTCTGGCTCCTGGAATGGTCGAAGCCATACCTAATCGAAAAAGGATGTTATCTAAACGCATCTCGAGTAGTTGTAGTAAAACCTGGCCTGTTGACCCTTTGGCTTTTCCAGCAATATGCACATATTTAAGTAATTGTCGTTCTGTCAGACCATAATGAAAACGCAATTTCTGTTTCTCTTCTAAACGAATACGATATTGTGATCTTTTTCCAGAGCGCAATTGGGTTTGAAGATCACTTCTGGATCTGGGTCTTTTACTAGTTAGTCCTGGTAAAACCCCCAGCCGGCGTATTTTTTTGAAACGAGGTCCTCGGTAACGAGACATAGAAAGGCTCCTTTTTGATTCACTTTTATTTGAAAAAAAAAAATAAAAATATATATAAAATCAGACTGAACTAAAGGATCAGCAAAGCAAAACTCAATTTACTAAAGTCCTACAAAACAGAATAAAATAAATTTGATCAATTCAATTTTATCAATATTCGGATTTTTTGTATATATATAGGAAATTCAAGCGAAGGTTACGTTTTCCAATTTCTTCTGTAGAGATCTAATTGTTCTAGTCAACTTTTTTCTTTATAGCTATAGCTGCAAGTTATCATGACATAATAGATCGGTGATCCGACATTTAGAGAAAGCGAGAGTAGAGATTTTAAATCATGTAAATAAAAAAATAGATAAAAAAAAGAGCCGACTATCGGAATCGAACCGATGACCATCGCATTACAAATGCGATGCTCTAACCTCTGAGCTAAGCGGGCGGATATAAGAGCAATAGTGTATAGGAATACAGGAAACTATCGGATCTTAGTTATTTCCTAGTGATTCTTATTCTTTTTTTCTTTTATTTATTGATTCTTTCAATTTCTTCTATTTCTTAAATATTAGTTATATATTTAAGATTCTATTTAGAAAATAGAAAAGAAAACTATTTAGATCTATATAAATTAGATATCTAAATAGAAATCTAAATTCAATTCCATATTCATATATATGAAATATGAAAAGAAAATATCAATTAAATTGGAATTTGAAATGAAAAAAAAAAAGAAGAATGAATATCGACCGTTCCACTATTCAAAACTACACTGTAAAAATGAAGGAGTAGGAAAGGCATAGATATATATGTGGTATATATCTATCCATATTGAATTGCGGATAGATCAATGATAAAATCATTTTATATTGAAAAAATAGGGTTTATAGATGAAATGATATAATATAGAATAGAGGAAAAAAATAAAATAACAGCATACACTTTTTCAATATAGGAATCATTACCTAATGGATTCAATAGTGCCAAGATAAATGAAAGAGGTGGATGGAATTAAAGCCGGAGCCTTGTCTCAAAGGCTCAAAGGAAAGGGGGGATATGGCGAAATTGGTAGACGCTACGGACTTGATTGGATTGAGCCTTGGTATGGAAACCTGCTAAGTGGTAACTTCCAAATTCAGAGAAACCCTGGAACTAAAAAAGGGCAATCCTGAGCCAAATCTTTGTTTCGAGAGAAAAAACTATGGAAAAGGAGAATAAAAAGGGGATAGGTGCAGAGACTCAATGGAAGCTGTTCTAACGAATGAAATTGATTACGTTACGTTAGTAGCTAAAAGACTTCTATCGAAATGACAGAAAGGATACGTCTTATATACCTAAGACGTACGTATACATACTGACATAGCAAACGATTAATCACAACCCAAATCTTATATCGAATTCTATTTTGTATCTCTATATATTTCTATATGAAATTTGAAATTTCTATATGAAAATAGAAATCTTCTCTTTCTTTCTATTACTATTATATTATTAATATGAGTAATCTAAAATATGAGTAATATAATAGTATGAGATAAGGATCTATAAGAAACCCTATATTTCTATTCTTTTTTAATTAGAATGATAGAGATCAAAAAGATATATGAAAAATTGAAGAATTATTGTGAATAAATTCCAATTGAAGTTGAAAAAAGAATAGAATTCGAATATTCAATGATCAAATTATTCATTCCAGAATTTTTGATAGATCTTTTGAAATTGAATCGGACGAGAATAAAGAGAGAGTCCCATTTTACATGTCAATACCGACAACAATGAAATTTATAGTAAGAGGAAAATCCGTCGAATTTTTCAATCGTGAGGGTTCAAGTCCCTCTATCCCCAATAAAAAGCCCATTTTACTTCCTCGCTCTTTATTTATCCTCATCCTCTTTATTCATTTTTTTTTTCATCAGTGACTCAGTTTAAACAAAATGAAATATCTTTTTCATTTTATTCACTCTGTTCTTTCACAAATAGATCCGAATCTAAATCCTCGTATCTTTTTCCAATCCAATCTCCTTTGTTTTGGATAATACGATATGAAGATATATGTTCAAGGAATCTCCGTTATTGAATCATTCATAGTCTATATCTTTTTCCTTACATTTACAAAAAAAGTCTTCTTTTTGAAGATCCAAGAATTTCAGGGGCTAGAGCCAATTTGTTAAGATTTTCTTTTTTAGTTCTTTTCATTGACATAGATAGAAGTACTCTGCTAGGATGATGCACGGGAAATGGTCGGGATAGCTCAGTTGGTAGAGCAGAGGACTGAAAATCCTCGTGTCACCAGTTCAAATCTGGTTCCTGACACGTTAATAATGTATCGGATAGATATTTCTTAATACATCATACAAATGAAATTAATTCATTAAGACGGATCGGGATATATATTCTTTACTTTCTTTTTCATTTTTTCTCTCTTTTTTTTTTCTTTTAGTCCCTCCGCAATACGAATGAAAGTCCAGTTACTTTTTTTGTTTTTCCTCTAGAAGAGGAATACCAAGATGCTCATTGAATGATAAAAAACCCCTTTTTTACTTATTTTACTTATATGACACGACTCCAGATTTCGTTTCAATTTCAATCAATGAGCATCTTGAATTTCATAGAAATTGGACGTAATATAGTCTTTACTTAAAGGCCAGCCTATCCAACTTTCAGGTATGAAGATACGTTTAAGGCGAGGATGATTCTTATAAGAAATTCCCAATATATCATAAGATTTCCATTCCTGAAAATCAGCACTTCTTCAAATCCAGAAAACTGACGGGGTTTGAGGATTACTCCGGAGAGCAAATACTTTTATGCATACCTCTTCTGGTTTATCTATACCATAACGTATTTTCGTAAGGTGATACACACTAGCTAAAAATCCGCCTGGTATCATAGGCACACTGGGAGCGTAAATAATTGTAACCATATACATATGAAATGACAGCAATGGAATTCCAATCCTCGGGAATTCAAGATCTATGAATTAACTAATGCTTGACTAGCCAATCAGATAAATGAACCTGCATCTTCTTCATCTCTCCCACATTTCTCTTTGTATGAATATTTAACATTGACCAATGAAATTTTTAATGATTGACCGCTGTTTCTTATTTTGTACAAAGGAACCCTGCCTGATTCACAAATTCGTAGGAAGATTGGATTTGAAAAAGATTTCAAATCCAAAAGGTATCTCTGAAGTAGATGGTGATTTATAGAGTAATCCTTGATCGTAATTTCCAGTATGAGTACTGCGTCGAAGGTCAAACTTGTGATTAGTAGTAAAACATCAATTTTCCTGTTGATATACAGTTCTATATCTTGGCACCAACCCATAATGATCAAAGTTGAATCGCGAGCCTATTAATGAAGAAAATTAAATGAAAAAACAACTGGTACCATAGATAAGCGGCCATAAACTGGAAAGTATTGACCAATTCGAGAGATCATTCGATGTAGTTGAAATAATTAAATTGGGGCTATTTGGTTAAGTAATGGAAATTCAACCAAATTAATAAATGTTTCAATGTCATCCTTTCCTTTTCTTTTGATTGTCTAAAGATTCAGCTAAGACCATTCCAACGCTCCTTTTCTCCATGCATAAACTGAACCCACAATTGGGAATGAAAGCTTATAAGCTTCTATAAATACAGATACACCCAATACATCAAAGCTCATTGGCCATGGATAATGAAAGATCGTTTCAACAGCAAAAAAAAACAAAAACTAGAGCAAACATGTAATAGCAAATTCGGAATTGTACCCAAGCATCCCCCATTGGCTCTCTACCTGATTAATAACTAGGTAACTTTTCTGGACCTTCCCTAAAACCCTAAAATCCCAGAAATGACAAATGTCAAGATAGGAATAACGCTTGATATGATATTATCATAAATGCCCAGAAAAGATCATATTCGTGAAACAGAAACATAAAACTATGAATGTGGAATAGGTTGAATTATTCCATTTGAATTGGAATTTGAAAATCATATAGAACTTCTTAGATGAAAAAAGAAAAGATTTTTGATCCGCATAGTTGAGAGTTTGTTTGCTGTAGGACATACCTTGTTTCAAAATTCATCTAATGTCATCCCACTTCTCTTTTTCTTTTTTTTTTTCTCCTTTCAATTCTCTTTCTATATGTGATATGTGATGTTTAATATAGAATGCTCTTATACTTAGTTCTTTTTCTTTTCTATTCTACTTAATTATTATAACTTAATTATTATACTTATTATCTTAATACTTAATATATATTTTTTATATATTTTTTTTTTTCTATTTCATATTGATCTTATATCTTAGAAATATAAAGTGAAAGTAAAGAATTCCCTATCTTATACTAACTTTTCTATTAACTTAGAATAATTCTAGATAGTAATTCTAGTACTAGATAGTAATTCTAGTAATATACTATAGTAATAAGTAATAGTAATATAGTAAAGAAAAAGAAGAAATTCAATTGAAAAAGAAAAAGAATAAAAAAATGATAAAGAACATATGTAATTTCTTCATGAAAGTGGATGAAGATAGATGGGTATTTGATCCGAGATTTGACAAATACCAAATAGGTCCGTTGGAATGAATTCTTGTGTTTATTTTATTGTTCCTACTACTACTCAAAATTCTATACAAAACACAAATGGAATGTATTAGGGCTATACGGACTCGAACCGTAGACCTTCTCGGTAAAACAGAGAAAACTTCTTATTATCAAAATGATTCGAACTGTTTCAAAGACCCAACATGCATTTTGTTGCATTGGGCTCTTTCATCAACTGATGTAAAGATCAGTTAGTCCACCATAGTTTTCTTTAGAAGAAGATAAGAAGATATTTAGATGGCTCCATGTGCTCTGATTCATTATTTGTATCCTGATCTAGGAGCAATACCAAAGTGTTTCAAAGAAGGGTGACCTTTATTTAGGTCTGCCTTCGGCCTAGATCAACCTAAATGAAATGCAGTCTCTATCGCTCCGCTGCAAGAGTAAAATATGAGACTTCATACACCTCAAAGCTCATAGGACGAAAAGAGGTTCTTTTGAGATCCTTATACTCATTATGCCTGGCATTGAATGGGCTGAGCATTTACCTTATAATGGCAGGTTATATTTGATTTAGCACCGGAATTCGCACTTGAACCGGATCAAACCAAATTTGTCAGGCTATTTTTCTCTTGTTCTCTCGAATCTACGGAGTAAGACATCGACTTCTCAAAAAGATCAATTATGGTCATTGCAGAATGAGCTTCTTTGAAAAACATTGGCGCACGTGTAAACGAGGTGCTCTACCTAACTGAGCTATAGCCCTTGTCATAACCATTTTAATATAGAGACAATTTCTTGTCAAGAAGGGTATCCCATAATCTCACATGATAACTCTCTGATCTGTTTATGTTTACTGGTAAAAGATTAATATTGCTTAGAAAACATATTTTACCTATAATCCATCGAAGTGATGGAGACCCTTTTTGTGGTGATAAATGACCTACTTAACCCAGTGGTTAGAGTATTGCTTTCATACGGCGGGAGTCATTGGTTCAAATCCAATAGTAGGTAGAACTTATTAGATACCGGATTCCATGGTATCTAATAAGTTTTTCTACTCATCCTCTTTTTTTCGTTCTGTTCTATCATCAGATTAATCAAATTAGACTTCATTGTGGTCAATTTGTGGAATCAAGATGTAGTGTGTAGTATATAATATATATAATAAATAAATAATAAATAAATCTTTTTATTTTGATTGAATGTATTGACTACTAAGAGGAAATTACTTTGATAGCTTCTACTCGTGTCCTAGCTCGTCTGAGAGCTAGATTTGCCTCAATTGCTTGTCTCTTACCCTCAGCTTTACTCAAGTTAGCTTCAGCTATTTCAAGAGTTTGTTGAGCTTCTTGTGGATCAATGTCAGTACTAATTTCCGCACCATTTCCTAAAATGGTGATCTCATTATTACTTATTCTAGCAAAACCGCCCATAAGAGCTACCGTTAACCATCGATCTTTTAGCCGTATTCTCAAAAGACCTATATCTACAGCCGTGGCAATGGGGGCATGATTTGGTAATACCCCAATTTGTCCACTATTAGTAGATAAAATAATCTCTTTCACTTCAGAATCCCAAATCATTCGATTTGGAGTCAGTACACAAAGATTTAAGGTCATTTCTTCAATTTGCTCTCCTCTTCTAAGTTCATAGCTTTCGCGGTAGCTTCATCGATGTTACCCACCAAATAAAAGGCCTGCTCGGGAAGACCATCTAATTCTCCGGAAAGGATGAATTGAAACCCCCGAATTGTTTCTGCTAGACCAACATATTTCCCTGGAGAACCAGTAAAGACTTCTGCCACAAAGAAAGGTTGTGATAAGAAACGCTCAATTTTGCGTGCTCTTGCTACAGTTAAACGATCTTCTTCGGATAATTCGTCCAACCCAAGGATAGCTATAATGTCTTGAAGTTCTTTGTAACGTTGTGAAGTTTGCTTAACCCTTTGCGCAGTTTCATAATGTTCCTCGCCAACGATCCGAGGTTGTAACATAGTTGACGTTGAATCCAAGGGATCTACTGCTGGATAAATACCTTTGGCAGCTAATCCTCTTGATAATACGGTAGTAGCATCTAAATGTGCAAATGTCGTGGCAGGAGCAGGGTCGGTCAAATCATCCGCAGGTACATAAACTGCTTGAATCGATGTTATGGATCCTTCCTTGGTAGAAGTAATTCTTTCTTGCAAAGAACCCATTTCCGTACTAAGGGTAGGTTGATAACCCACTGCAGAAGGCATTCTACCTAATAAGGCAGAGACTTCGGACCCTGCTTGAACGAAACGAAATATATTGTCAATGAATAGAAGTACGTCTTGCTCATTAACATCTCGGAAATATTCCGCCATGGTTAGGGCAGTCAAGCCAACTCTCATACGAGCTCCTGGCGGTTCATTCATTTGACCATAGACTAGAGCCACTTTGGATTCTGCAATATTTTTTTCATTAATCACCCCGGATTCTTTCATTTCCATGTAGAGATCATTTCCTTCACGAGTACGTTCACCTACTCCGCCAAATACGGATACGCCTCCGTGAGCTTTGGCAATGTTGTTGATCAATTCCATGATGAGTACTGTTTTACCCACTCCAGCTCCCCCAAATAGTCCTATTTTTCCTCCACGGCGATAGGGGGCTAAAAGATCCACAACTTTAATCCCTGTTTCAAAAATTGATAATTTTGTATCTAACTGTATGAAGGCGGGTGCAGATCTATGAATAGGAGATGTTGTGCGAGTATCGACAGGACCTAAATTATCAACGGGCTCTCCAAGGACGTTGAAAATTCGTCCGAGAGTAGCTCCCCCGACTGGAACACTTAGAGGAGCTCCCGTGTCAATCACTTTCATTCCTCTCATCAGACCGTCTGTAGCACTCATAGCTACAGCTCTCACTCGATTATTTCCTAATAATTGTTGTACTTCACAAGTTACATTAATTTGATGACCAACAGTATCTCGACCTTTAATTATCAAAGCATTATAAATATTAGGCATCTTGCCCGGTGGAAAAATGACATCCAGTACTGGGCCAATAATTTGAGCGATACGCCCTTGGTTTTGTTCTTCAAGTGTAGAAACCACAAGATCAGAAGTAATGGGATTGTTTCTCATAATCATAAATCATAATAAATATGTCGAAATTCTTTTTTTTTAAGAGTACTGAATCGAAAAAAAATATCCGATAGCAAGTTGATCAGTTAATTCCATAATGAATTTTATAATAAATAAATGGGAGTTAGCATTTGATTGAGTTGGTACCACCTAATTGAATCCAATTCAATCCTTTACTCAGTGAATGAGTCAATTTTCAATTCTTTCTATTAATTATTTCTATTATACTATTGACTATTGTATTTTTTTGTTGTGCACCTATTCTTCTTTATATATCATATCTGTTCCCTTTTATAGATGAATTATGACTCTTTTCACATCTAGGATTTACATATACAACATATATTACTGTCAAGAGAGGGGACCGGGTCCTATATTCTTTCTTTTTCTTTCTATATTAGATATTTCTATTTACTATTTATTATCTTGACTTTAAAATTTTTAGAATTGAAATTTATTCATTCTAGAATTTCTTAATTCTAATTTAGAATTCTATTTCTATTCAATTTAATATTTATCTATTTGAATTGAATTCTATTTAAACTAGATTTCT